TCATTCTCAAATCTGTATTGATACTTACATTTTAAGTGATAGTGACAATTACAGTGATAGTGACAGTTACATTTATAGTTCCATTTGTGGTGAAAGTAGAAATAGTAGTAAAAGCGATAGTTCCGGTATAAAAACCAGCATGAATGGTAGTGATTTAACTATAAGAGAAAGTTCTAATGATCTCGATGTAACTCAAAAATACAAGCATTTGTGGGTTCAATGCGAAAATTGTTATGGATTAAATTATAAGAAATTTTTGAAGTCAAAAATGAATATTTGTGAACAATGTGGATATCATTTGAAAATGAGTAGTTCAGATAGAATCGAACTTTCGATTGATCCGGGCACTTGGGATCCTCTGGATGAAGACATGGTCTCTCTGGATCCCATTGAATTTCATTCGGATGAGGAGCCTTATAAAGATCGTATCGATTCTTATCAAATAAAAACAGGGTTAACTGAGGCTGTTCAAACAGGCATCGGCCAACTAAACGGTATTCCCATAGCAATTGGGGTTATGGATTTTCAGTTTATGGGGGGTAGTATGGGATCCGTAGTTGGGGAGAAAATTACCCGTTTGGTCGAGTATGCTACCAATAAATTTCTACCTCTTATTATAGTATGTGCTTCGGGAGGGGCACGCATGCAAGAAGGAAGTTTGAGCTTGATGCAAATGGCTAAAATTTCTTCTGCTTTATATGATTATCAATCAAATAAAAAGTTATTTTATGTATCAATCCTTACATCGCCTACTACTGGTGGGGTGACAGCCAGTTTTGGTATGTTGGGGGATATCATTATTGCCGAACCCAATGCCTACATTGCATTTGCGGGTAAAAGAGTAATTGAACAAACATTGCATAAAACAGTACCCGAAGGTTCACAAGCGGCCGAATATTTATTCCAGAAGGGCTTATTTGATTTAATCGTACCGCGTAATCCTTTAAAGGGCGTTCTGAGTGAATTATTTCAGCTCCACGCTTTCTTTCCTTTAAATCAAAATTCAAGCAAGTAGAGCACATTAAGTTCAATTATTTTATTTGTAGCAAACAAGTAGTTAGTTTATCGAAATCAAAGTCAAAATCAGAAGAATAGAATAGAGTTTTCTTTGATGACATAAGATCTAATTGTAGAAAGAATCAAAAATTGTGGATAATTCTTTTTTTTTACCTAGATTACTGACTAGTAATCAGGAAGCCTCTAGCAACAAGATAAAAAAACGAATTTCATTTTCCTTTCTTACGTATGTATATAATTCAAATATAGAAAATATAGATTTTTGTATCTTTCTATATCTCCCGAGAATCCCCATTTTTTACTAAGAATCCCCGTTAGGTCGGATTCGTTAGAATCTTTCGGTAATTTGTAAGAAACTCTTTTTTTATTAAATTTAAAGACAAGAAGAAAAGAAATTTAAAGACAAGAAGAAAAGAAGAAGACTAATAAAATGGATTATCATACATATATTTTATGTAGAAAGTAGAAAGATGAATAAGTCCATTTAGTTAGTTCTACATTCCTTGCGCTTATTATATATACTCACTTAGATATATACTAATTAGAATTATAATTATTATAAGATATCTTTATATAGTAAATTGAGGTACCCATTCTATGGCAACTTTTGACTTTCCCTCTATTTTGGTGCCTTTAGTAGGCATAGTATTTCCGGCAATTGCAATGGCTTCTTTATCTCTTCATGTTCAAAACAACAAGATTGTTTAGACCCGATGGGACTAAATTGCATCCATTTTTTTTTTCAAAACTTAGACTTGTATCATAACATTGATATTTATTGATGGTATAACATGCGGCTTCCGCCGAACATAAATAAAATAGCTCTTATGCATGCAGAAACACAATATATGGGTAAATGAATTCTAGCTATTTTCAAATAGATCGGGATCGGCGGATATCTGAAATGGAAAGTCAATCTATCTATATGTGTGTTAATATCTAGAGTAGAATCATATGAAGGGGATGTTATTTTTTTATATCTAACCAATTGGATGAATTACTCCTAAAGGTTTACATCAAAATAGTGCTAGTTGATGAGAGTTATTTCGGAAACAAAAAGAGTAAAGTCAAATTCATTTGGGTTATTCTCTCAATTCCAATAAAATACAACCGGATCAAGTATGAGTTGGCGATCAGAACGTATATGGATAGAACTTATAACGGGATCTCGAAAAACAGGTAATTTCTGCTGGGCCTTTATCCTTTTTTTAGGTTCATTAGGATTCTTATTGGTTGGAATTTCCAGTTATCTTGGTAGAAATTTTATATCTTTATTTCCGTCTCAGCAAATCATTTTTTTTCCACAAGGGCTCGTGATGTCTTTTTATGGGATTGCAGGTCTCTTTATTAGCTCCTATTTGTGGTCCACAATTTCGTGGAATGTAGGTAGTGGTTATGATCGATTTGATAGAAAAGAAGGAATAGTATGTATTTTTCGTTGGGGATTTCCTGGAAAAAATCGCCGCATCTTCCTCCGATTCCT